TTCCTCCCTTTTTTTTCTTTTGTAAAAACGAAGAAACCTATTCTATTGGATTTTCCATATTCATATTCCTATTTACGGCGACGAAGAATCAAACTATCACTATATTTATTCCTTTTCCTACTTCTTCTTCCAAGCGCAGGATAACCCCAAGGGGTTGTGGGTTTTTTTCTACCAATCGGGGCCCTCCCTTCACCACCCCCATGGGGATGGTCTACAGGGTTCATAACCACTCCTCTGACTACAGGACGCTTACCTAGCCAACACTTAGATCCGGCTCTACCCAAACTTTTCTGGTTCGCCCCAACATTACCCACTTGTCCGACTGTTGCTGAGCAGTTTTGGGATATCAAACGGACCTCCCCAGATGGTAATCTCAACGTGGCCGATTTACCCTCTTTTGCAATCAGTTTCGCTACAGCACCTGCTGCTCTAGCTAATTGTCCACCCTTTCCAAGTGTGATTTCTATGTTATGTATGGCCGTGCCTAAGGGCATATCGGTTGAAGTAGATTCTTCTTTTTGATCAATAAAAACCCCTTCCCAAACTGTACAAGCTTCTTCCAAAGCATACGGCTTTCTGGATGTCTATGATGATATCTAGACAGATGGATCTTATATGAATCGTATCGTATGATGAAGTACCACATGAGTGGATATATAGGAATCCAAATCTGCCGAATCACTCATGTTATGATCTTATACATCCTAGGTCTCCCCGTTCCGTCATCTGGCTTATGTTCTTCATGTAGCATTCAGACCGAATGACTCTATGAAATTACGTCGATACTTCCACATATTACGGGTAACGTAGGAGACATCTCTATTTTTCCCCGGGGGATCTTTAGAATGACCACTGCTTAGCTTTCAATTCGCCTCTGACCATCAAATGAAATGTGAATAACCCGTCCACCTCTCTTTGAAACAAGGGGTGCTTCCGGTTCTGTCCGTGCTTCAAACAATTTTGTCTTCTCCATATTACCATATCTCTAGAGTCAATAATTTTATATGAGGAACTACTGAACTCAATCACTTGCTGCCGTTACTCTTCAGTTTTCTGTTGAGGTCTATCCCGTAGAGGTACTCAAATTGGATCAGTGATCGATTTCTAGGTTTCGTCGTAAACCTAATTGGTTACTTCCAATTACGTAAATCAATAGTTCAAACCGCACTCAAAGGTAGGGCATTTCCCATTGATATAGGAACTTCTGTACCAGAAACAATGGTATCTCCAATTATAGCCCCTCTGGGATGTAAAATATATCTCTTCTCACCATCCCCATAGTGTATGAGACAAATGTATGCATTTCGATTAGGGTCGTATTCTATGGTTACAATTCTACCAGATATGTCTTTTTCATTCCGTCGAAAATCGATTTTACGGTATAGACGCTTATGACCTCCCCCTCTATGCCCTGCGGTAATGATTCCTCTGGCATTACGACCTTTACCACAATGATGCTGTCCATAGATCAAATTCTTTCGTGGATTGGATTTCACTTGACTGTCTACGGCTCCGTTGCGTGTGCTCGGGGTAGAAGTTTTGTATAAATGTATCGCCGTGTTATTAAGTATTTTGATTTAAGTTCTTTTCTGTATAAGAGTTAGAATAGAATAACCCGGTTGAAGCGTAATGATCATACGTCTGTAATGCATTGTATGTCCCATAATAGGTCCCCTTCCCCTTCTTCTACCCTTTCCCGGGAGTCGATGACTATTCATAGCTATTACTTTGACACCAAAGAAGAGTTCGACCCAATGCTTTATTTCTGTCCTAGTTGATCCTGATTCGACATTAGAAGTATATTGATTGTTCTCCAATAACCGAATACTTTTTTCTGTAAAGACTTCATATTTGATTCCATCCATAAATCCATTTTCTTCCCTATTAGTTCCAGTATCGATAAGAATTCTAGTTCTTACTCTTCATATGTTATAGTATGAATATACCATACCAATTCGTTATGTATGGATGGTGAGATTCCATTGATACAGAGCCAATTCCAATAGACTTATTGAACGTTCCCGTTGGCATGCATCCAGCAGGAATCGAACCTGCGGATTTGCCAATTATGAGTTGGGCGCTTTAACCATTCAGCCATGGATGCTTAACAGGGATTATCGTAAAGTAAATAACCAAATTCCAATTAAAATCAAATCTTTAGGAGAAGTCAAATCCATGAAAGGACATCAATTCCAATCCTGGATCTTCGACTTGAGAGAGATATTGAGAGAGATCAAGAATTCTCAGGATGCTTAACAGGAATTATCGTAAATAACCAAATTCTCAGGATGCTTAACAGGAATTATCGTAAATAACCAAATTCTCAGGATGCTTAACAGGAATTATCGTAAATAACCAAATTCCAATTGACATCCAATCTTTAGTGAAATAAAATCCATGAAAGGACATCAATTCCAATTGAAATAAAATTGATAGGAGGAATGAAATCTATGAAAAAAAAAAATTTAAGGGGGATCGAATCGATGAAAAAACGAGTACTTCAATTCGAATTCTGGATCCTCGAATTGAAAGAGATATTGAGAGAGATCAAGAATAAGAATTCTCACTATCTCTTAGATTCATGGACCCGATTTGATTCAGTGGGACCTTTCACTCACATTTTTTTCCACCAAGAACGTTTTATGAAACTCTTTGACCTCCGAATTTGGCGGATCCTACTTTCGCACGATTCGCAGGGTTCAACAAGCAATCGATATTTCACGATCAAAGGTGTAGTACTGCTTGTAATAGCGGTCCTTATATATCGTATGAACAATCGAAATATGGTCGAAAGAAAAAATCTCTATTTGATGGGGCTTCTTCCTATACCTATAAATTCCATAGGACCCAGAAATGATACATTGGAAGAATCTTTTTGGTCTTCCAATATCAATAGGTTGATTGTTTCGCTCCTGTATCTTCCAAAAGGGAAAAAGATCTCTGAGAGTTGTTTCATGGATCCGAAAGAGAGTACTTGGGTTCTCCCAATAACTAAAAAGTGTAGAATGCCTGAATCTAACTGGGGTTCGCGGTGGTGGAGGAACCGGATCGGAAAAAAGAGGGATTCTAGTTGTAAGGTATCTAATGAAACCGTAGCTGGAATTGAGATCTCATTCAAAGAGAAAGATATCAAATATCTGGAGTTTCTTTTTGTATCCTATACGGATGATCCGATCCGCAAGGACCTTGATTGGGAATTCTTTGATCGTCTTTCTCCGAGGAAGAAGCGAAACATAATCAACTTGAATTCGGGGCAGCTATTCGAAATCTTAGTGAAACACTTGATTTGTTATCTCATGTCTGCTTTTTTGGAAAAAAGACCAATTGAAGTGGAGGGTTTCTTCAAACAACAAGGAGCCGAGGCAACTATTCAATCAAACGATATTGAGCATGTTTCCCATCTCTTCGCGAGAAACAAGTGGGGTATTTCTTTGCAAAATTGTGCTCAATTTCATAT